AGGGAAGAAACTTTTTTCAATAGTCTTTAATGGAATGGAATAAAAAAGGAAAAAAATAGGGAAAAGCCCGCTATCGGAATCGAACCGACGACCATCGCATTACAAATGCGATGCTCTAACCTCTGAGCTAAGCGGGCCCCACATAATAAAAATAATAAAAATTTTCTATGCATAGGAATTCAATACACTTATAGTATTAGTGTATAGTGTACTGTCTATAGAAATATAGTAGAAAAATCGTAAAATCTAGAATTTTGGAATAAAATAAATAGTGAATATTATAGAACATAATGATTCATATAGCGATATAGAACTTCTAGTTCTTTATCTCTAAATATAAATTGGATTCTATTTGATTTGATAGTCAATCTTAAATATTTGTTTGTAGTATAGTCAAATTGGATTTTTTTATTCCATTGGAAATTCTTTTTATTACACCTCTTTAGTTATATTATAATAATTCTACTCTTTTTTTCTATTTTTTTCGAAGAAGTTGAATTATTTACTTAGTTATAATTATAACTAATCGGACAGTCCTCGGCTTTCGTTCGTAAAGGAGGCAGTTAAGAAAAAAAAAAAAAAGAATCGATCCTTCAAGTATACCAACTTACATGGGAAAAGTTGCAGTAATAAAAACATATAGAAAGGGTATATGTCAATCTATATTGAATTGCCGATATACCAAGGATAAAATCCAATTTGATTGGAGCAAATACAGGTTTAGAAAGAAAATCTTTTTTAGAGATGGTAATCGATACCTAAACCTAAAAAATGCAAAGGTTCCTGCAGAAATGAAAAAAAAAAAAAGGATCTCATAATGAGATCCTAATCTCAAAACAAAAGGGAAGGGGATATGGCGAAATCGGTAGACGCTACGGACTTAATTGGATTGAGCCTTGGTATGGAAACCTACTAGGTGATAACTTTCAAATTCAGAGAAACCCCGGAATTAAAAAAAAAATGGGCAATCCTGAGCCAAATCCTGTCTTCTCAAAATAAAGGTTCATAAAGCGAAAAGGGGATAGGTGCAGAGACTCGATGGAAGCTGTTCTAAAACAAATGGAGTTGACTGCGTTGGTAGATGAATCTTTTCATCGAAACTTCAGAAAAGATGAAGGATAAACGGATCTATTGAATACTAAAATATCTAAAAAAAAGGAATGACGGCCCGAGTCTGCATCTGTATTTTTTTAGATGAAAAATAGAAGAATTGGTGGGAATTGATTCCACATTCAAGAAAGAATCGAATATTCATTCATCAAATCACCCCACTCCATAGTCTGATAGTTTTAGTCTTTTTTTAAAGAACTGATTAATTAATTGGACGAGAATAAAGATAGAGTCCCGTTCTACATGTCAATACCGACAGCAATGAAATTTATAGTAATAGGAAAATCCGTCGACTTTTAAAATCGTGAGGGTTCAAGTCCCTCTATCCCCAAAAGCCTATTTTCTATCTATCCTACCCCTTTTTTCTTTTTTGCTGGCGGTTCCCAATTCCCTTTTATCATTTTTTTTTCAACGTATGGGGGCGTAAATGACTTTCTCTTATCACATGTGATATAGAATACACATCTAAATTTAGAAAGGAATCCCTAATTGAATGATTCACAATCAATAGCATTACTCATACCGAAACTTACAACTTGTAAAGTCGTCTTTTTAAAGACCTAAGAAATTACATACAGGACTTGGGGAAAACTTTGTAATTCCCCCCTGTACCTTTAATTGACATAGACCCCAGTCCTCTCCTAAAATGAGGATGGAATGTTCCATTGGAAATGATCTGGATAGCTCAGTCGGTAGAGCAGAGGACTGAAAATCCTCGTGTCACCAGTTCAAATCTGGTTCCAGATACAGGGTTTCGTTGTATAAGACCGTTTTAGAAAGTAATTGATAGGAAGCAAGATCCATATTCATTTCGAATATGGATCATAATTCCTACATACTTTTTCTATATTTACGAGAAATACCCCATCTATTTGATATTTATAGATGGGTAGAGTTTCTTAAATTTCATTTTAAAATATTATTTTTATTCTAAACTAAATATTCTAAAATGAAATTTAAGAAACGCTTTTTTTCTTTCGTTCAAAAAATGTTATTTCCTATTCAATCTCCCAATTCCTTCCGATATGACTTTATCGAACCGATCTAAGCAAATCTAAGAAATAGGCCCAGTACGAAGTTCATGATGCAGAACTCGTTTGATGGTTCGGCTCCTATGAAAAAAAAAAGGTAAGAATCCCAACGAATTCCTAATTCGATTGTTAGCCTATCTATAATCCATATATCGCCTAATACATAATACAAATGAGATCTCTTTATTATTAATCTAGAATAGAAAGTACAATCCTTAAATCTCTTTGGATAAGTATAAATTCCTTTCTTATCATTCAATGAGCATCTTGTATTTCATAAAAATTAGGGGCAATATAATCTTTCCGCAAAGGCCATCCTATCCAACTTTCTGGCATTAATATACGTTTTAAGCGCGGAT